ACTATTGGTTCATTCTTCATCTAATTAGATAGATTAGATAAATGATCTAGCAATGATGGCATTTCTATTTTGTTTACCGAATCACATGAAATTTTACCCAACTCCATATCTGGAATGTATGAAATACGTATGAACGGAGGAAGAAAGAGAATTTTCTACTTAAATTGAATTGAATTGGAATTTATTGGAATTTTCAACAGATACAAATGGAAAGAAATTGATAAAACATCCCTAGAAACAGACTTCTGCTACTTAGACTTATTAATTAAGTTATAGGATTTTGTATAGAATATAAAAACAAAAATGATTCCATTTCTACCATTATTATGATAATACATATTCCAACCTGCTTGAATACCAGAAAAATAAATGGATTGGACATTTGATCTTTTCGCTGAGATAAAGGCATAAAAATCAGAAAGAATATATAGAATTAGAATCGGTTTTTTAGCATTTAACCCCCCTTTATGTTATGGATTTCGTTGTTCAAAAAATGATTCGCAGAGAAGAGAGAGATTTTGTTTACGGATTTTTGAGTAGAATACGATTGTGAGGTGTACAAGAAAAGAAGGTTTGTATGGCTTAAACACGTGTGGAGATATCTATAATATCCGTCTTTCTTCTCTTTTATTGTTTTATTTATTGTTTTATTGTCGTTCTATGTTCTATTCGGGGCAACACAGGTTGCGCTCTACGAAAACAGAATTTAAATTTTCTATTCAATTCAAAATTCAAATTGAAGTATGATACTTTTCTGATATCTGATAATTCTATATCGGGAACATATATAAATAATATATATCCGTCTAACAATTTCTCTTAGGGGGTTTACATATACTCATAATTGTTGTTATAATTATTATTAATAATTAAAATTGAGATGTTGTTATAATTATTATTAATAATTAAAATTGAGAAGGATTTTTTGATTGAAAAAATCCATACTGAACTGATTAGTTATATATCAAGTTGTATTTTCTTATGTCATTAGGAAAACAAAATTTGGAGATTCAAATCCAAGAATCATTCATGCATTCTAAGTCAATAGTTAATGGTTCCTATTTTCATAAAGTTGAATTTTGGATTTTGCGACTGAAAATCCACATTTGATTTTTCAATAGAAAGGTAAGAGAAAGTTTTGAACATTATGAATTTTGAGATAGACTCAATCGAGAAATTGAAAGGATGAATCAAACCCAATCAAAAGGGAAGAAGGATTAGAATTTCTTTGACTTTTAGGAAAAATTAAGGAAAACAGAACTCAAGGTGCAAGTACAATAAAAAAGCAGTTCAGTAATCCGGGAAAGTTTTCATCTATTTTGTATTTGTAGCATTTTGGCGACATGGCCGAGTGGTAAGGCAGAGGACTGCAAATCCTTTTTTCCCCAGTTCAAATCCGGGTGTCGCCTGATCAACAAAAAACTAGAAATCTCTTCTTTTCTTCTGTTGATATAACCCGCCGAATGATTCCCCAGCAGAAGCAGAGAAAGCAGACTGTTGATACTTGTTTGATTCTAAACATCTGGTCTGGGAGTTTTTCAAAAAAAAAATTCAAATATCCTTGCATATTTAGGCTTAGGCTTCAAGGAAATATTCGAATGCTAGAGGGGCTATCAAGACTTCGCAATTACCTTCTACTACAAATCAAAATTTTATATTATTAATCCATTGTATAATGACTGGACCTTGGATTAGATTGGAGAGCCCGATAGGAAATCTAAATAGTTGTGGAAGGGGGCGGAAGATACTTTATTATATACGAGGAACTCACGAAAATCTCTGAGTGCTCAAGCATCCAATCAAATCAATTGAAATGAGGGTCAACAAAAAAAGAATAGGACCTATTATTCCTACATGTTCCATTAGTAACATTCCCTTGAGATGTTACTGCGGATTTTGCTTGTGTTTAATCTTTCCCGATTAGAAATCATATAGGAATTTCTTATAAAATGAGCGAATTTATTGGATTGGTTTATTAATAGTCTTCGTTCTTTTTGACTCTGCGCCATTGATTCCACTATTATTAGTGAGGAATAATGGAACAATTCCTTTATATTTATAGAGATAGGGGACATAATTCATATGGATATAGTAAGTCTTGCTTGGGCTGCTTTAATGGTAGTCTTTACTTTTTCTCTTTCACTCGTAGTGTGGGGAAGGAGTGGACTCTAGGGGTCCTACTAATTGAGTTAAGGAAGCAAACTGTATCAATATCAATTGCTTTCTAGATCGTTCTGCAACACGTTTGGAACAAAATAAAAATATCTTCATTTTGAAATTCCATTGGACTCGACTGGAGTAATGTATTATAGGAATCATCCTCTTTCAATCAAAGAGCTATTTCAACGATTCCCATGTTTGTAGTTCGAAAGGAAGAGGATCCCAGGAAATTTATTCGAACCTAATTCTTCCTAAATTTTCTATTCCAATCAACGGCCTCTTACTAGGTGATACTGAGGAGGGCCGGACCCTTTTTTTATTTGTTTCTCTCTTTACTGTTCAAAGAAGAAGTAGCTTTGTTAAGTGTATACGCACTTTGTATGAGAAAGAAAGGATATAAACATAGTGATTGTCTAACGAGATACTATGCAGAATAAGATCGTCAGGTGAGTCACATATTGTATTGCGCATTTACCGCTTTCGAATTTTTTAAATTGGATTTATACTTTATCGACTTATTTCATATCATGGTTCAGGCGTTAAAAATCAGTGAGATTTACTCTTCCTTTTCGATGCCCGTGGAACTACTGTCAATGGTTTACTCAATTACTTCTTGGGAATGTTAAAAAAGATTACTACGTGATTTTTTGAATATGCCTATATCTATCGCTTTTCCTTCATTGATTTGATTCTTTCAATAGATACCGAGATTCGGAAATCAAAAATATAGTAATTCAAACTATAAGACATAAGAGTAATTCAGATTGATCAGAACAAATAGATATAGCAAATAAATGGAATTGGATGCTATGTCAATCCCATATATGGAATTGATATTCACATATATCAAGATAATATTGTAGATTGATCTATAGATCCATATCAAATGCAGCCTCTATCTTTATTTTATTCCGGGGGGCCTACAATCTAAGGGGCCTACAATCTAACTAATAAATAGTATGGTAGAAAGAAATAGATGAATCTTTCTACCATACTATCTATCTATTAGAATACTGCCGATTCTAGTTCACTCATTTCATTTAAGACATGAAATTGGAATCTTTTTCATTTTATTTCGTCAATTTTGGCTAAGAACTCAGAAGTCAAGTTTCATTCAAATTAGTTAATAATTAATCGTTTTGACTGACTGTTTTTACGTAAATGATAAGTAGAAAAGCGGTAGGAACTAGAATAAATAGTGCAGTAGCAATAAATGCAAGAATATTTACTTCCATAATCTCATCGGTTTTTTACTTCGCAATAACTCGGGATTTAATCCCATAGAGATGATAAATCTTTGGCCTGTAAATTCAATGAATGAATATTACCTCTCGATGATCTTGAATCGGATCAATATCATGAATAACAATATCTGAACTATCAAATCAATTCGTCGTCGAGAATTGAATAGTATAACATAGGAAGTTCTTTTATCCATACCGCCCCAAACTTGGATTCCTGACCCAATCCAAAATTCCTTTATTTATTTATCATTTTTTATCATCTGTTCTTTTTTTCTCTCTAATCTATCTAGTTCCTTCTTGTACAATCATCTGATGAAGTCTCATCAAATAGCTCTTCCACTTCTAGTGGTCACATAGTTACAAACCCAAACAAACAATAAAAGCTAAATGTAAAAAGAAAGGAGTTTAGAACGAAACTATTTTTGACTTGGAAGACAAAGAAGTGTGATAAAGATGAGACCGTATAAAATGAATATTCATCAAATTTACTATTTTCCGATTTGTTCTTTCGTCGATGGGGCCTTAAAACAAAATGAAAAATCGGAAAAATGATTCATTCCCCTTTCTAAGAGGAGTAGGATTTTTGGTTGGTCTGTCCTTCCCCCTCCTTTCTTCGTAGATTATTAGCCCCGGGACACCTATACCAAAAGCTCAGTGTGCGATTTGCATGAAATCTATTTTTCAACTTCAAACTAGTAAGTGAGGTTCCATAAATCCGTAGCCAGAAAAATAAATTGTTTTTTTTTTTATTTTTTCTGGAAAGTATTTTCTTATATTCAATTTTGTATTGGACAAGAAAGAAATTCCCTTTGTGTATGCGCGCCTCAAAAAGGTATAGTACTAGATTCCATTACATGCATCGGGGGCAATCGAAAAGGCCAGCATTTCTTGGAATACTGACTATAACGCTACCAATAATTGTACTAATCCAACCGCATATGTCTTTCTCCTACCAAAAGGAAAGAAAAAAGAAATAAGGATTTCCCCTTTGCTTTGACAATGAAATTCTGCCCCGGTCCCCTTCATAAAAAGGGAGAGATTTATTGATATATTTATTGGATCCGTCGGGACTGACGGGGCTCGAACCCGCAGCTTCCGCCTTGACAGGGCGGTGCTCTGACCAATTGAACTACAATCCCAGGGAAATACGGGATCTAGCAGAAAATTTGATTCTTTTTTATCTCCGGATCGGGTATTTCTGAAGTACAAAGGGGGTTATATCATCTCATGGCGGATTGGCGAATTATTGGGCCGAGCTGGATTTGAACCAGCGTAGACATATTGCCAACGAATTTACAGTCCGTCCCCATTAACCGCTCGGGCATCGACCCAGGAAGAATCAATTTTAGACTTATTGGTAATCCATGATCAACTTCCTTTCGTAGTACCCTACCCCCAGGGGAATTCGAATCCCCGCTGCCTCCTTGAAAGAGAGATGTCCTAAACCACTAGACGATGGGGGCCTGCTTGACCAACGGCCATCATACTATGATCATAGTATGTATAAGTTTTTGAAATTGTCAATATAATCGAATGATTCTATCCGAGGGATCTTTCCCCCTTTCAGAATTGCATAGAATTATTTTTTATTCGTCA